GCTAGCGTAGCTTAATACAAAGCATAACACTGAAGATGTTAAGATGGGTCCTAAGAAACTCCGCATGCATAAAGGCATGGTCCTGACCTTATTATCAGCTCTTACCCAACTTACACATGCAAGTCTCAGCAATCCCGTGAGTATGCCCTCAATCCCCCGCCCGGGGACGAGGAGCGGGCATCAGGCACAAATTTTAGCCCAAGACGCCTGGCCAAGCCACACCCCCAAGGGAATTCAGCAGTGATAAACATTAAGCCATAAGTGAAAACTTGACTCAGTTAGGGTTAAAAGGGCCGGTAAAACTCGTGCCAGCCACCGCGGTTAAACGAGAGGCCCTAGTTGATAACACCACGGCGTAAAGGGTGGTTAAGGAGAGTAAGATAATTTTTTAAAGCCAAATGGCCCTTTGGCCGTCATACGCTTCTAGGTGTCCGAAGCCCGATCATACGAAAGTAGCTTTAACAAAGCCCACCTGACCCCACGAAAGCTGAGAAACAAACTGGGATTAGATACCCCACTATGCTCAGCCATAAACCTAGACATCCAACTACAATTAGATGTCCGCCCGGGTACTACGAGCATCAGCTTGAAACCCAAAGGACCTGACGGTGCCTCAGACCCCCCTAGAGGAGCCTGTTCTAGAACCGATAACCCCCGTTAAACCTCACCACTTCTAGCCATCCCAGCCTATATACCGCCGTCGTCAGCTTACCCTGTGAAGGTAATAAAAGTAAGCAAAATGGGCACAACCCAGAACGTCAGGTCGAGGTGTAGCGTACGAAGTGGGAAGAAATGGGCTACATTTTCTATCACAGAACACTACGAACATGCAACATGAAATAGTGCTTGAAGGAGGATTTAGTAGTAAAAAGGAAGCAGAGTGTCCTTTTGAACCCGGCTCTGAGGCGCGTACACACCGCCCGTCACTCTCCCCTGTCAAAACGCAACAAAGATACTTAACACTAAAGCACTGACAAGGGGAGGCAAGTCGTAACATGGTAAGTGTACCGGAAGGTGCACTTGGATTAAACCCAGGGCGTGGCTGAGTTAGTCAAGCATCTCACTTACACCGAGAAGACATCCATGCAAGTTGGATCACCCTGAGCCAAACAGCTAGCTTAACCACCAATATAACCTAACAATGTTAATAACAAAACATGACTTAACACCACAAACTAAACCATTTTTTTACCTGAGTATGGGAGACAGAAAAGGTTCAACCCAAAGCAATAGAAAAAGTACCGCAAGGGAAAGCTGAAAGAGAAATGAAACAACCCATATAAGCACTAAAAAACAAAGACTAAACCTTGTACCTTTTGCATCATGATTTAGCCAGCACCCTCAAGCAAAGAGACCTTTAGTTTGAAACCCCGAAACCAGGTGAGCTACCCCGAGACAGCCTATTTAAATTTAGGGCTAACCCGTCTCTGTGGCAAAAGAGTGGGAAGAGCTCCGGGTAGAAGTGATAGACCTACCGAACCTGGTGATAGCTGGTTGCCTGAGAAGTGGATAGAAGTTCAGCCTCGTACGCCCCAAATCAAAAAATATAACATTAAGACATAAGGGATACATACGAGAGTTAGTTAAAGGGGGTACAGCCCCTCTAACAAAGGATACAACCTTCACAGGAGGATAAAGATCATAATATATAAAACATGCTGTTTTAGTGGGCCTAAAAGCAGCCATCTAAATAGAAAGCGTTAAAGCTCAGACAGAAAGAAGTTTATTATACTGATAAAAAATCTTATTCCCCTAACAATATCAGGCTAACCCATGCCCACATGGAAGAAATTATGCTAAAATGAGTAACAAGAAGACCTGCTCTTCTCCAAGCACAGGTGTAAGCCAGATCGGACAGACCACTGGAAATTAACGAACCCAACCCAAGAGAGTAATGTGAATAATAGAAAAACCAAGAAAAACCCACAACCAAACAATCGTTAACCCCACACTGGAGTGCTATTTTTAAAGGAAAGACTAAAAGAAAGGGAAGGAACTCGGCAAACACAAGCCTCGCCTGTTTACCAAAAACATCGCCTCCTGCAACTAAACTGAGTATAGGAGGTCCAGCCTGCCCAGTGACTACGGGTTCAACGGCCGCGGTATTTTGACCGTGCAAAGGTAGCGCAATCACTTGTCTTTTAAATAGAGACCTGTATGAATGGCTAAACGAGGGCTTAACTGTCTCCCCCTTCAAGTCAGTGAAATTGATCTATCCGTGCAGAAGCGGGTATAACCATACAAGACGAGAAGACCCTTTGGAGCTTAAGGTACAAAATTCAACCACGTTAAGCAACTTAATAAAAAGCAAAAACTTAGTGGAAAATGAAATTTTACCTTCGGTTGGGGCGACCACGGAGGAAAAACAAGCCTCCGAGTGGAATGGGCCAAACCCCTAAAACCAAGAGAAACATCTCTAAGCCACAGAACATCTGACCAAAAATGATCCGGCTAATAAAGCCGATCAACGAACCAAGTTACCCTAGGGATAACAGCGCAATCCTCTCCCAGAGTCCATATCGACGAGGGGGTTTACGACCTCGATGTTGGATCAGGACATCCTAATGGTGCAGCCGCTATTAAGGGTTCGTTTGTTCAACGATTAAAGTCCTACGTGATCTGAGTTCAGACCGGAGCAATCCAGGTCAGTTTCTATCTGTAACGCTACTTTTCCTAGTACGAAAGGATCGGAAAAGAGGGGCCCATACTTAAAGCACGCCCCACCCCTAATTAATGAAAACAAATAAATTAAACAAAGGGAGGGCCAAAACCCCAACCGCCCGAAATAAGGACATACTGGGGTGGCAGAGCATGGTAAATTGCGAAAGGCCTAAGCCCTTTAAACCAGAGGTTCAAATCCTCTTCCCAGTTTATGCTAAACACTCTAATAAACCACCTGATCAACCCCCTAGCCTACATCGTGCCTGTCCTGCTAGCAGTAGCCTTCCTAACTCTAATCGAACGCAAAGTATTAGGATACATACAACTACGAAAAGGGCCAAATGTGGTCGGACCATACGGTCTCCTACAACCTATCGCCGACGGAGTAAAATTATTTATTAAAGAGCCAGTCCGCCCTTCTACATCCTCCCCATTCCTATTCTTAGCCACCCCCATTCTTGCATTAACTCTAGCCCTAACTCTATGAGCACCCATACCCATACCATACCCAGTAATTGATCTCAACCTAGGAGTTCTCTTTATCCTAGCCCTATCAAGCCTCGCAGTATATTCTATTCTAGGATCAGGATGAGCATCAAATTCAAAATACGCACTAATCGGAGCCCTACGGGCCGTAGCCCAAACAATTTCCTATGAAGTAAGCCTCGGACTAATCCTTCTATCAGTAATTATCTTCTCAGGAGGCTACACCCTACAAACATTTAGTACGGCCCAAGAAAGTATCTGACTATTAGCCCCTGCATGACCATTAGCCGCAATATGATACATCTCAACCCTGGCAGAAACTAACCGAGCACCATTCGACCTAACAGAAGGAGAATCAGAGCTAGTCTCAGGCTTCAACGTAGAATATGCAGGAGGGCCCTTCGCCCTCTTCTTCCTAGCCGAGTATGCAAACATCCTATTAATAAATACCTTATCAGCTGTACTATTTCTGGGAACATCACACATCCACCACATCCCAGAATTAACAACAATTAGCCTTATGACTAAGGCCGCGCTACTCTCTATTGTATTCCTCTGAGTACGAGCCTCGTATCCACGATTCCGATACGACCAACTAATACACCTTGTATGAAAAAACTTCCTCCCCCTAACATTGGCTCTAGTACTATGACACATTGCCCTGCCAATCGCACTAGCGGGCCTTCCCCCACAACTATAGTTCAGGAACTGTGCCCGAATGCCTAGGGACCACTTTGATAGAGTGGCCTATAGGGGCTAAAATCCCCTCAGTTCTTAGAAAGAAGGGGATCGAACCCATGCCCAAGAGATCAAAACTCTTAGTGCTTCCTCTACACCACTTTCTAAGATGGGGTCAGCTAATCAAGCTTTCGGGCCCATACCCCGAACATGACGGTTAAAGTCCCTCCTCCATCAATGAATCCCTATGTACTCGCAATCCTACTATCTAGCCTAGGTTTAGGAACCACCTTAACCTTTGCCAGCTCCCATTGACTACTGGCCTGAATAGGACTAGAAATTAACACTCTGGCAATTATCCCCTTAATAGCACAACACCACCACCCTCGTGCAGTAGAAGCCACCACAAAATACTTCTTAACCCAAGCCACCGCAGCCGCAATAATTATATTTGCAAGCACAACAAACGCCTGAATCACAGGAGAATGAGACATAAACAACATATCAAATCCCCTTGCCAGCACAATGATCATTATTGCCCTAGCACTTAAAATTGGACTAGCACCAATACACTTCTGAATACCAGAAGTCCTACAAGGACTAGATCTTCTAACAGGGTTAATTTTATCAACATGACAAAAACTTGCCCCATTCGCCTTAATTATCCAAACAGCCCAAGCCGTGGACCCCGTACTATTAACCGCCCTAGGGGTCATATCCACCCTGGTCGGGGGATGAGGAGGATTAAACCAAACCCAACTTCGGAAAATCTTAGCCTACTCCTCAATTGCACATATAGGCTGAATAATTATTATTCTCCAATACGCCCCCCAACTCACCCTTGTCGCCCTAGGAACATATATTTTCATGACATCCGCAGCATTCCTTACCCTAAAAACATCATCCGCCACAAAAATTAACACTCTTTCAATAGTCTGATCAAAAAGCCCAATCCTAACAACAACTACCGCCCTAGTACTATTATCACTAGGAGGCCTACCCCCACTAACAGGATTCATGCCAAAATGACTAATTCTACAAGAATTGGCAAAACAAAACCTTCCAGCTACTGCCACGATCATAGCCCTGGCCGCCTTACTAAGCCTTTACTTCTACCTGCGCCTCTGTTACGCAATAACACTAACAATCTCTCCCAATACAATCAACTCAATCACCCCCTGACGAATTCAAACAACCCAATCCTCCCTCCCACTTACCCTGTCTACCACAATTGCCCTAGGACTTTTACCTATAACCCCAGCTATTCTAATACTAGCCACCTAGGGACTTAGGATAACATCAGACCAAGAGCCTTCAAAGCTCTAAGCAGAAGTGAAAATCTTCTAGTCCCTGATAAGACCTACAAGAGTCTATCTTGCATTTTCTGATTGCAAATCAAATGTTTTTATTAAACTAAGGCCTTACTAGATGGGAAGGCCTCGATCCTACAAACTCTTAGTTAACAGCTAAGCGCTCAAGCCAGCGAGCATCCATCTACTTTTCCCGCCATGGCCTAGTAAGGCGGGAAAAGCCCCGGCAGACTACTAATCTACGTCTCTGGATTTGCAATCCAACATGTTTCTTCACCACGGAGCTGTGATAAGGAGAGGACTTAAACCTCTGTCTTCGGGGCTACAACCCGCCGCCTGAGCACTCGGCTACCCTACCTGTGGCAATTACGCGCTGATTCTTTTCTACAAACCACAAAGACATTGGTACCCTTTATCTTGTATTTGGTGCCTGAGCCGGAATAGTGGGAACCGCTCTAAGCCTTCTCATTCGAGCCGAACTAAGCCAACCTGGATCACTTCTGGGCGACGATCAAATTTATAATGTCATTGTCACTGCCCATGCCTTCGTAATAATTTTCTTTATAGTAATACCAATTCTAATCGGAGGGTTTGGAAACTGACTCGTGCCGCTAATAATCGGGGCACCTGATATGGCATTCCCACGAATAAATAACATGAGTTTCTGACTTCTACCCCCCTCTTTCCTCCTACTGTTAGCCTCCTCTGGTGTTGAGGCCGGAGCTGGAACAGGGTGAACAGTCTACCCGCCACTCGCAGGCAATCTTGCCCACGCGGGAGCATCCGTAGACCTAACAATTTTCTCGCTACACCTAGCAGGTGTGTCATCAATCTTAGGTGCAATTAACTTCATCACCACAACTATCAACATGAAACCACCAGCCATTTCTCAATACCAAACACCCCTGTTTGTTTGAGCTGTACTTGTAACAGCCGTACTTCTTCTCCTATCCCTGCCAGTCCTAGCCGCTGGAATTACTATACTCCTTACAGACCGAAATCTAAATACCACATTCTTCGACCCGGCAGGAGGAGGAGACCCGATCTTATATCAACACCTATTCTGATTCTTCGGTCACCCAGAAGTTTACATTCTTATCTTACCCGGATTTGGTATCATCTCCCACGTTGTAGCCTACTACGCAGGCAAAAAAGAACCATTCGGCTACATAGGAATGGTCTGAGCTATGATGGCTATTGGTCTCCTAGGATTTATTGTATGAGCCCACCACATGTTCACTGTCGGAATAGACGTAGACACTCGTGCATACTTTACGTCCGCAACAATAATTATTGCTATCCCAACCGGTGTAAAAGTATTTAGCTGACTAGCCACACTCCATGGAGGGTCTATTAAATGAGAAACACCCATACTATGAGCCCTTGGATTTATTTTCCTCTTCACAGTGGGTGGGCTAACAGGAATTGTTCTAGCCAACTCATCACTAGACATTGTTCTTCACGACACATATTACGTAGTCGCACACTTCCACTACGTACTATCCATGGGTGCTGTGTTTGCCATCATGGCAGCTTTCGTTCACTGATTCCCCCTATTCACAGGATACACTTTAAATGACACCTGAACAAAAATTCACTTCGGAGTAATGTTTATTGGTGTTAATCTTACATTCTTCCCACAACACTTCCTAGGCCTGGCAGGAATGCCACGACGATACTCTGATTACCCAGACGCCTACGCCCTGTGAAATACAGTATCATCCATTGGGTCGCTTATTTCCCTGGTAGCAGTAATTATGTTCCTATTTATTCTATGAGAAGCCTTCGCCGCTAAACGAGAAGTTTCCTCAGTAGAATTAACTATGACAAACGTAGAATGACTTCATGGCTGCCCTCCACCTTACCACACATTTGAAGAGCCCGCATTCGTTCAAGTTCAATCAAACTAACGAGAAAGGAAGGAATTGAACCCCCGTATACTGGTTTCAAGCCAGTCACATAACCACTCTGTCACTTTCTTCTAAAGACATTAGTAAAATACGCAGATTACATCACCTTGTCGAGGTGAAATTGCAGGTTAAACCCCTGTATGTCTTAAGCCTAAGGCTTAATGGCACATCCCACGCAACTAGGATTCCAAGACGCGGCATCACCCGTTATAGAAGAGCTTCTTCACTTCCACGACCACGCCCTAATAATCGTATTCTTAATTAGCACTCTAGTACTTTATATTATTATTGCAATGGTTTCAACCAAACTTACCAACAAATATATCTTAGACTCCCAAGAAATCGAAATCGTATGAACTATTTTACCAGCTGTTATTCTAGTTTTGATCGCTCTACCCTCCCTTCGAATTCTGTACCTTATAGACGAAATCAATGACCCCCACCTAACAATTAAAGCCATAGGACATCAATGGTATTGAAGCTATGAATACACAGACTATGAAGATCTAGGCTTCGACTCCTACATAATCCCAACCCAAGACCTCACACCAGGCCAATTCCGACTCCTAGAAACAGACCACCGAATAGTAGTCCCCATAGAATCACCAGTTCGTGTCCTAGTATCTGCCGAAGATGTATTACACTCCTGAGCCGTTCCATCTCTAGGCGTAAAAATAGACGCGGTGCCGGGTCGACTAAACCAAACTGCCTTCATTGCCTCACGCCCAGGTGTATTCTACGGACAGTGTTCTGAAATCTGCGGAGCAAACCACAGCTTTATGCCCATCGTAGTTGAAGCAGTTCCGCTAGAACACTTCGAGAGCTGATCCTCATTAATACTAGAAGACGCCTCACTAGAAAGCTAATTATTGGACAAAGCGTTGGCCTTTTAAGCCAAAGTTTGGTGCCTACCGACCACCTCTAGTGAAATGCCCCAATTAAACCCCAACCCCTGATTTGCAATTCTAGTATTCTCTTGAATCGTCTTTCTCACCATTATCCCAACTAAAATCTTAAATCATACCACACCAAATGAACCAACCCCAATAAGTGAAGAAAAACACAAAACAGAACCCTGAAACTGACCATGATAGTAAGCTTTTTCGACCAATTCGCAAGCCCATCCTTCCTAGGAATTCCACTTATTGCTCTTGCAATCGCACTACCATGACTCCTCTTCCCAACCCCACCGTCCCGATGAATCAACAACCGACTCATCACCCTCCAAACATGATTTATTAACCGATTCACCAACCAATTAATAATGCCTCTAAACGTAGGAGGACATAAATGAGCACTTCTATTGGCCTCACTAATAGTATTCCTTATTACCATTAACATATTAGGCCTTCTCCCATATACTTTCACACCCACCACACAACTATCACTAAACATAGGATTTGCTGTGCCACTATGACTTGCTACCGTGATTATTGGAATGCGAAACCAACCAACAGTTGCCCTCGGACACCTCCTACCAGAAGGAACACCCATTCCCCTAATCCCCGTACTAATTATTATCGAAACAATTAGCCTATTTATTCGACCATTAGCCCTAGGTGTTCGACTTACAGCCAACTTAACTGCAGGCCACTTATTAATTCAACTCATCGCCACAGCTGTATTCGTCCTACTGCCAATAATGCCTACAGTAGCCATCCTGACCGCCACCGTTCTCTTCCTCCTGACACTCCTAGAAGTAGCAGTAGCAATAATTCAAGCTTATGTGTTCGTACTACTCCTAAGCCTCTACCTGCAAGAAAACGTCTAATGGCCCACCAAGCGCATGCATATCATATGGTTGATCCAAGCCCATGACCACTAACCGGAGCCGTCGGTGCTCTATTAATAACATCCGGCCTAGCAATCTGGTTTCACTTCCACTCCACAACATTAATAACCCTTGGAATAATTCTTCTACTCCTTACAATATTCCAATGATGACGTGACATTATTCGAGAAGGAACATTCCAAGGCCACCACACACCACCAGTACAAAAAGGACTACGTTATGGAATAATCCTATTTATTACTTCAGAAGTATTCTTCTTCCTAGGGTTTTTCTGAGCTTTCTATCACTCAAGCCTAGCACCAACACCAGAACTAGGAGGATGCTGACCCCCAACAGGAATTACTACATTAGACCCCTTCGAAGTCCCCCTCCTCAACACAGCCGTACTACTAGCGTCAGGGGTAACAGTCACATGAGCCCACCATAGCATCATAGAAGGTGAACGAAAACAAGCTATCCAATCCCTTGCACTTACAATTCTACTCGGACTCTACTTCACTGCCCTTCAAGCCATAGAATACTATGAGGCACCTTTCACAATCGCAGACGGAGTATATGGCTCCACATTCTTCGTGGCTACAGGATTCCATGGGCTACATGTCATTATCGGATCATCATTCCTAGCTGTCTGTCTCCTCCGCCAAATCCAATACCACTTTACATCTGAGCACCACTTCGGCTTTGAAGCCGCCGCCTGATATTGACACTTCGTTGACGTAGTATGACTATTCCTCTACGTATCCATCTATTGATGAGGCTCATAATCTTTCTAGTATCAGAGTTAGTACAAGTGACTTCCAATCATTTAGTCTTGGTTAAACCCCAGGGAAAGATAATGAACTTAATTATAACCATCCTCACCATTACAGTGGCCCTATCCTCAATCCTGGCAATCGTGTCTTTCTGGCTACCACAAATAAATCCAGACGCAGAAAAACTATCTCCCTATGAATGCGGGTTCGACCCACTGGGGTCCGCCCGACTGCCCTTCTCGTTACGATTCTTCCTAGTAGCAATCCTGTTCCTCCTATTTGACCTAGAAATTGCCCTCCTCCTCCCCCTACCATGAGGAGACCAACTCCACAACCCCACCGGAACATTCTTCTGAGCCACCACAGTCCTAATCCTATTAACCCTAGGACTAATCTACGAGTGAACTCAAGGTGGCCTAGAATGAGCAGAATAGGGAGTTAGTCCAAAACAAGACCTCTGATTTCGGCTCAGAAAATTATGGTTTAAGTCCATAACCCCCTTATGACACCAGTACATTTTAGCTTTAGCTCAGCATTCATTTTAGGATTAATAGGGCTAGCATTCCACCGCACCCACCTACTCTCCGCGCTCCTATGCTTAGAGGGAATAATACTATCCCTGTTTATTGCACTAGCCCTATGGGCCTTACAATTCGAATCAACAAGTTTCTCCGCAGCCCCTATACTATTACTAGCCTTCTCCGCCTGCGAAGCAAGCACGGGCCTTGCACTCCTAGTAGCCACAGCCCGAACCCATGGAACCGACCGTTTACAAAACCTTAATCTTCTACAATGCTAAAAGTACTAATCCCCACTGTTATATTATTCCCAACAATTTGACTAGCCTCTCCCAAGTGACTGTGAACAACCACAACAGCACATAGCCTCCTAATCGCCCTTATCAGTCTCACATGACTAAAATGGACATCAGAAACCGGATGAACCACATCCAACTCATATTTGGCCACAGATCCACTCTCAACCCCCCTCCTAGTACTAACATGTTGACTTCTTCCATTAATAATTCTAGCCAGCCAAAACCACGTCAACCCTGAGCCTGTCAGCCGACAACGTTTATACATCACTCTCCTCACCTCACTACAAACCTTTCTAATCATAGCGTTCGGCGCCACCGAAATTATCATATTTTATATTATATTCGAAGCCACACTCATCCCAACCCTTATTATTATCACCCGATGAGGAAACCAAACTGAACGCCTCAATGCAGGGACCTACTTCCTGTTCTACACCCTAGCAGGGTCCCTCCCACTACTAGTTGCCCTCCTCCTACTTCAACAATCTACCGGGACCCTGTCCATGCTAGTTATCCAATATTCCCAACCACTACTTCTAGACTCCTGAGGCCACAAAATCTGATGGGCCGGCTGCTTAATCGCATTCTTAGTAAAAATACCACTATACGGAGTACACCTATGATTACCAAAAGCACACGTTGAAGCCCCGGTCGCAGGATCCATAGTACTAGCAGCAGTCCTACTAAAACTAGGAGGATACGGAATAATACGAATAATAATTATGCTAGACCCACTATCCAAAGAACTAGTATACCCATTTATTATTCTGGCATTATGAGGCATTATCATAACTGGATCAATTTGCCTTCGACAGACAGACCTTAAATCCCTAATCGCCTACTCATCTGTCAGCCACATGGGGCTTGTGGCAGGTGGAATTCTAATCCAAACCCCATGAGGATTCTCAGGCGCTATTATTCTAATAATCGCCCACGGATTAGTGTCTTCAATACTATTTTGCTTGGCCAACACAGCCTATGAACGAACCCATAGCCGAACCATAATTCTTGCCCGAGGACTACAAATAATCTTCCCTTTAACAGCAGTATGATGATTCATCGCCAACCTGGCCAACCTAGCATTACCCCCGCTACCCAACCTAATAGGAGAGCTAATGATTATTACAACACTATTCAACTGATCACCATGAACTATTGCACTCACAGGAGCAGGAACACTAATTACAGCGGGCTACTCCTTGTACATATTCCTTATATCTCAACGAGGCCCAACACCAAACCACATCACTAAACTCCCACCATTCCACACCCGAGAACACTTACTAATAGCCCTTCACCTAATCCCAGTAATTCTCCTTGTAGCAAAGCCAGAACTTATGTGAGGCTGATGCTACTAGTAAGTATAGTTTAACCAAAACATTAGATTGTGATTCTAAAGACAGGAGTTAAAATCCCCTTACTCACCAAGGAAGGACAGAAATCAATAAGTACTGCTAATCCTTATGCACCGCGGTTAAAATCCGCGGCTTCCTCACGCTTCTGAAGGATAACAGTTCATCCATTGGTCTTAGGAACCAAAAACTCTTGGTGCAAATCCAAGTGGAAGCTATGAATCCAACAACCTTAATTATATCATCCTCACTTATTCTAGTTCTCACTATCCTTATATTCCCCCTACTAACAACACTAAGCCCCAAACCACAAAAACCAGAATGAGCAAGTACACATGTCAAAACCGCCGTCAGTACCTCGTTCTTCATCAGCCTTCTCCCACTCATAATCTTTCTAGACCAAGGAATGGAAAGCATCACTACAAACTGACAGTGAATAAACACACACATATTCAACACAAATATCAGCTTCAAATTCGACCACTACTCCCTTATTTTTACCCCCATTGCCCTCTACGTTACCTGATCTATCCTAGAATTTGCACTATGATACATGCACTCCGACCCAAATATAAACCGATTTTTCAAATACCTACTTCTATTCCTAGTGGCCATAATTACCCTAGTCACAGCCAACAATATATTCCAACTATTCATTGGCTGAGAAGGCGTTGGAATTATGTCCTTCTTACTAATCGGATGATGATACGGACGAGCAGATGCTAACACAGCAGCCCTCCAAGCCGTCATCTATAACCGAGTAGGAGACATCGGACTAATCCTAAGCATGGCATGATTCGCAATAAACCTCAACTCCTGAGAAATCCAACAAATCTTCTTCCTATCAAAAAACTTTGACATAACAATCCCCCTAATCGGACTAATCCTTGCAGCAACAGGAAAATCGGCCCAATTCGGCCTACATCCCTGACTCCCTTCTGCCATGGAGGGCCCTACGCCAGTATCTGCCCTACTCCATTCCAGCACCATGGTCGTTGCAGGAATTTTCCTACTAATCCGCCTCCACCCCCTCATAGAAAACAACAGCCTGGCACTAACAATCTGCCTCTGCTTAGGGGCACTTACTACACTATTCACAGCTACCTGTGCCCTAACTCAAAATGACATTAAAAAAATTGTAGCTTTCTCAACATCCAGTCAACTAGGCCTAATAATAGTCACAATTGGATTAAACCAACCACAATTAGCATTCCTCCACATCTGCACACATGCATTCTTCAAGGCCATATTATTCTTATGCTCCGGATCAATTATTCATAGCCTAAATGATGAGCAAGACATCCGAAAGATAGGAGGCCTTCACAACCTAATACCTGCCACCTCAACCTATCTCACAATTGGTAGCCTAGCACTAACAGGAACCCCATTCCTAGCCGGGTTCTTCTCAAAAGATGCCATCATTGAAGCCCTAAACACCTCCTACCTTAACGCCTGAGCCCTAACCCTTACACTAATTGCCACATCATTTACCGCAGTCTATAGCTTCCGAGTAGTATTCTTTGTAACCATAGGATCCCCCCGATTTCTGCCACTATCCCCCATTAACGAAAACAACCCATTAGTCATCAACCCTATCAAACGACTTGCCTGAGGAAGTATTATTGCAGGACTTATCATTACGTCTAACTTCCTACCTTCAAAAACACCCATTATAACAATACCAGCCACCCTAAAACTAGCAGCCCTCATAGTAACCATCACTGGACTTCTAGTTGCCATAGAACTCACGGCCATAACCAATAAACAGGTCAAAATTACCCCCACAATCCCCCTACACCACTTCTCAAACATACTGGGATATTTCCCCGCAATAATTCACCGACTCCCCCCTAAACTTAACTTAACCCTAGGACAGTCAGTCGCCACTAAGCTCGACCAAACATGACTTGAAATCACAGGACCAAAAGGACTAGCATTAACCCAAATAATAATATCAAAAATTACAAGCGACATTCAACGAGGTATAATTAAAACCTACCTAACTATCTTCCTCCTAACCCTAACCCTGGCCATTCTTCTAACCCTTATCTAAACAGCTCGAAGAGTACCGCGACTTAAACCCCGAGTAAGCTCCAACACCACAAGTAGCGTTAAAAGCAATACTCACGCACAAATAACCAACATCACCCCACCAAAAGAATATATAACAGCCACACCACTAACATCACCACGTAACATAGAAAACTCCTTCAACCCGTCAACAACCACCCAGGAACCCTCGTACCACCCCCCTCAAAACAATCCGGCCGCTAATACAACACCTAGAAGGTAGACTAACACATACCCGGCTACAGAACGACTTCCCCAAGCCTCTGGAAAAGGCTCAGCAGCCAAAGCCGCTGAATAAGCAAACACCACAAGCATTCCCCCTAGATAAATTAAAAAAAGGACCAAAGACAAGAAAGAACCCCCATAACCAACTAAAATCCCACACCCGACCCCCGCTGCTACTACCAAGCCTAAAGCAGCAAAATAGGGCGTAGGATTAGAAGCAACAGCAATTAAACCCACAACTAGAGCTACCAATAATAAAAACATAAAATAAGTCATAATTCTTGCTCGGACTTTAACCGAGACCAGTGACTTGAAGAACCACCGTTGTAGTTCAACTACAAGAACAATAATGGCAAGCCTACGAAAAACCCACCCATTAATAAAAATCGCCAACGACGCACTAGTTGACCTCCCCACACCATCTAATATTTCCGTATGATGAAACTTCGGGTCCCTCCTAGGACTGTGCTTAATCACTCAGATCCTAACTGGATTATTCCTAGCCATGCACTACACCTCTGACATCTCAACCGCATTTTCATCAGTAGTCCACATCTGCCGAGACGTAAACTATGGCTGACTTATCCGTAATATTCACGCCAACGGGGCATCATTCTTTTTCATCTGTATTTACATACACATCGCCCGTGGCCTGTACTATGGATCATACCTGTACAAAGAAACCTGAAACATTGGAGTAGTCCTTCTCCTGTTAGTTATAATAACAGCCTTCGTTGGCTACGTCCTTCCATGAGGACAGATGTCCTTTTGAGGTGCCACAGTAATTACAAATCTACTATCAGCAGTTCCCTACATAGGAGACACCCTTGTTCAGTGAATCTGGGGTGGCTTCTCAGTAGACAACGCGACACTAACACGATTCTTCGCATTCCACTTCCTACTACCATTCGTCGTCGCCGCCGCAACCATCCTACACCTACTTTTCCTCCACGAAACAGGCTCAAACAACCCGGCCGGATTAAACTCCGACGCAGACAAAATCTCCTTCCACCCATACTTTTCATATAAAGACCTTCTAGGATTTGTAGTAATATTACTAGCCCTCACATCATTAGCACTATTCTCTCCAAATCTATTAGGAGACCCAGAAAACTTCACTCCAGCAAACCCACTAGTTACTCCTCCACATATTAAACCAGAATGATACTTCCTGTTTGCCTACGCCATTCTACGATCCATTCCAAACAAACTAGGAGGGGTTCTTGCATTACTATTCTCCATCTTAGTCCTAATAGTAGTACCAATCTTACACACCTCAAAACAACGAGGACTAACATTCCGTCCAATCACTCAATTCCTATTCTGAACCCTAGTAGCAGATATAATCATCCTAACATGAATTGGAGGCATACCTGTAGAACATCCGTACATTATCATCGGACAAATCGCATCAGTCCTCTACTTCGCATTATTCCTCATCCTTACTCCACTAGCAGGATGAGTAGAAAATAAAGCACTAAAATGAGCTTGCCCTAGTAGCTTAGTATTAAAGCATCGGTCTTGTAATCCGAAGATCGGAGGTTAAATTCCCCCCTAGCGCCCAGAAAAGAGAGATTTTAACTCCCACCCCTGGCTCCCAAAGCCAGAATTCTAAATTAAACTATCTTCTGATAGTAACCTATATGGTTTAACCCATATATATGCATTATATTACATAATGCATAAGTACATATATATGTATTATCACCATTCATTTATATTAACCATAAAGCAAGTACTAACGTCTAAAACGTGCATAAACCAAAATATTAAAACTCAGAAATAAATTATTTCGACCCGGGAAATAGATTATTCCCCTATAATTGGTTCTCAAATATTTCCTTGAAATAATCAACTAAGATTTATCTTAACCATATTAATGTAGTAAGAGACCACCAACTGGTTTATATTAAGGTATATTCTGCATGATAAAATCAGGGACATAAATTGTGGGGGTAACATAATATGAACTATTACTTGCATTTGGCTTCTATCTCAGGAACATGACTGTAAAAATTCCACCCTCGGATAATTATGTCTGGCATATGGTTAAATGATGTGAGTACATACTCCTCATTAACCCCACATGCCGAGCATTCTTTTATATGCATAGGGGTTCTCCTTTTTGGTTACCTTTCATTTTGCATCTCAGAGTGCAGGCTCAAATGATAAATCAAGGTTGAACATATTCCTTGCTTGAGTTTAAGTAGGTCAATTATTAAAAGACATAACTTAAGAATTACATACTTTTAACTCAAGTGCATAACATATTCATTCCTTCTTCAACTTACCCCTATATATATGCCCCCCCTCTCGGTTTCTGCGCGACAAACCCCCCTACCCCCTACGCTCAGCAAATCCTGTTATCCTTGTCAAACCCCGAAACCAAGGAAGGTTCGAGAAAGTACAAACTAGCAAGTTGAAATGTGGGCGCGCTATCCGCATTATATATATATATATACATACACATCGCATTAATTTGCCGCAAATTTCCCCAAATATTGGCCTAAAAATCTCTATTAAAATTTTAGGGCACGCCCCAATGCTAAAAAATCCAACATTAAAAAGC